TTATTTTATTTGATTAATAGATCCAATAACCACCAATTTTAAGAAATAAAAAAGGGGGCGGTTTTATTCGAATTCGAAACGCCTCGTGATCTTCAACCAATTATGTGCTTCAATATAATTACCTGGAGTAAGCGCTATAGCTTGTTTCCAATACTCAGCAGCTTGATCGGACCAAGCCTCCGCAATTTCAGAATCACCTTGTAGAATGGCCTGTTCTCCCCGGTCGGAATAGGTAGGTCAACTCCTTTCCTTAGAACCGTACTTGAGAGTTTCCTACCTCATACGGCTCAGCAATCGATTCTTTTTTCGTCCCATCTTAATCTTATTAATTTTCCCTCTGCTAACTGAATTAGATTTCTCATAAAAACCTATCCCATTTTTGGGGGGGTTAACCAGAAGAAGTTAAGTTAATTACAGAAGTTTCAAACTCTAATTTTGATCAATAATCAGTTTTATCTTTTCTCCCACACCTTCAGAAGAATGAAGAATACCTCCTTGATCGTTATAATTTTCTGAAAGGTAACTATCTCGGTTTCATTTCATAATTCCATATATGAAATTCATATAGAACCGTTGAAAAAGACTTTCCTACGTAAGAAAAAAGAACTTACTATCTTTGGGATTTGATACTACACCGCTGCTCAATACCTTAGCGGATCGACTCTATTACATAAGTTGATTCCGAACTTTTATCTCCTATCATGACATAAGTAAGCAGTTCTTAACTGTATCGACCAAATAGCTCGCTAATTGATCTTTACGGTGCTTTCTCTATACAATTCGATCCTTTATCCATAGAGTATATAGGCATACCTATTTCTTCATATTTTTTTGGTTCTTGTGAAGTATCTTTCCTTACTACAGCTGATAAAAATCGTTGCTTTAAACGATGGATATGTAGAAAGCCTTTTTTTCTAGTATTTACTGGCTAATTTGCTATTTTTTCCTTCTTTCTATAGTGGAGATAGTCGCACGTAATGACAGATCACGGCCATATTATTAAAAGCTTGTGGTAAGAATGGGTTTCGTTCTAGTGCCCGAAAATAATATTCCAAAGCCTTCGTATGCTCCCCGTTGCTTGTGTGTATAAGGCCTATATTATATAGTATATAACTTCGATCATAAGGATCAATTTCTGGTCGCGTAGCTTCATAATAATTCTGTAAAGCTTCCGCATAATTTCCTTCGGATTGAGCCGACATCCGTTACGGTCGTTCATTCTATCCAACGAATCTCCGTTCCAGAACCGTATGTGAGATTTTCATCTCATACGGCTCCTCCCTTCTGTGCATTAAAGTACTAAGGAAACTAATCTACGGAATCAAAATTTCACTATTTTCATTATGAACTGACAGGGACTAGTATTTTTACAAGAAATCTCTAGTCAGCCTTCCCGAAAGGTTTTTTTTCTTAACACCAATTGTATTAGTGCTAGATGGGAATGGTAACTCCAACGATTTCTTTGTCCTCAACGCCTCCTATTTCCAGGAATTAGTCACTTCAACGATCTTTGATGGTTATACGGGTATCCAAAGTACGAACGAGATGGATGTTTGTTGTCCCAACCATTCTTGTCAGTCCCGATACCGATAAGGAAAGGGGTAATTTATAACAAAGTTTTTGTGTTGTTGATTCCTGGGAGTAGTGCTTCTTCCCCTATGCCGACTATTGGTACTAGTCGAGTAGGATTGACCCGCAAACCAACCAGAACCCATAGGTAACCTTTCGCTCAATACTAAAATAGACAATTAAAGCATCCGAGGCTGCATCAATCGAGGATACACGACAGAAGGAATTGTTCTATCTCTAAACTTCACCTTCACCAAGCGTAGGTTTATTTCAAAAATTTATTTTTTCTATCCCGAATCGCGTCTCTTTCTCTCAGGCTAAGGGCTAAAACAAAAAAGAATCAAATCGCACCATCTCTATAATAGGTAAATGCCCTTTTTTCTCCTGAAGTTGTCGGAATTATTCGTAATAAGATATTAGCTACAATTGAAGAGGTCTTATCAATAAAATTTCCATTTATCCGAGATCTAGGCATAATTAGCAATCCATTCTATAATTCTTATCATTATTCCTTTGGAAAAATAATCCCACAAACACAAACAAGGAATCATACAGTAATACGAAATATCATAAAAACAGACTAATTCTAAAAAAAAAATGTGGACCTTCCACTCAAACTGGTCCCTTTTTGACAGGGAGAGATATGAAATATCTAAATAAAATTCGATTTCATTCTCATGAATTTCGTAATATACATATATACCGATAGAAGGTAACTATTTACCAAGGACTTTATTTCACTACGCATTCCGGCAATTTGAGAAGTTTTTATTTGGTTATGATCCAAAAAAGAGGAAAAAGAATTCAATAACAATCGTTCTATGGTAAAATAGAGTAACCCTCCGTTTTGTTTAGATAACGCATATACGCCATACGCCATACGCCATACAATTGAAATAGAAAAATACATGGAAAAATTCATGAATTACTAATAGATCTAGTAATAGATCTATGGGGAACTTACCTGATGAGAGAAATTGTTGTCGAGAAATATGAAATTTTAAAACCATTTTTGAGTTCTATGAAACCGCGGATTGGCTGTACCTGTACTGCAATAATATGAATGACTCGCTATTCACTCGGTTTCTGGTCAATAATAAGAAGAGTAGGAGAGATGGCCGAGTGGTTCAAGGCGTAGCATTGGAACTGCTATGTAGGCTTTTTGTTTATCGAGGGTTCGAATCCCTCTCTCTCCCTTTCTGTTGATTCACCAATGTTACCGACCACAATGTAGCAAATCAAATAACAATTGATACCATTAGTCCAAGTCCAAGAGTGGGATCTTTATTTGATAGAGATTCTCTATTCCTAATTAATGTGGTGCGTAAAATATAAATATCGGCAAGGCCCTTAAATATATTTCCTTCAAAAAAGGGAAAAATTGTCTGAACCTTTCTTTTTTATTTTGGTTAGGTTCAAGTTTGACGAGAATAATATTCCACGACTAACAATTCATTTATTTTCAACCCGATCGATTTACTATCTATTATTTGATTTACTAATCCTTTATATTGGGATGAGTCAATAGTCAAATGTTTTGGCAATTCCTCGTGGGAAGATGAAGCAATAGAATTTTGAATCAGAGCTTTCGATTTTTCTTTATCCTTCGTAGTAATAATATCTCGGGGTTTGCAACGATAACTTGGTATATCCACTACACGACCATTAACTAAAATATGTCTATGGTTAACTAATTGCCTGGCCCCGGGAATGGTCGAAGCCATACCCAACCGAAAAAGTATGTTATCCAAACGCATCTCGAGTAGTTGTAGTAAAACCTGACCCGTTGACCCTTTGGCTTTTCTAGCGATATGCACATATCTAAGCAATTGTCGCTCTGTCAGACCATAATGAAAACGCAATTTTTGTTTTTCTTCTAGACGAATACGATATTGCGATCTTTTACCAGAACGTAATTGATCACTTCCGGATCTAGGCCTTTTACTAGTTAGTCCCGGTAAAGCTCCCAGACGGCGTATTTTTTTGAAACGAGGCCCTCGGTAACGAGACATAAAATAAAACTCCTTTTTTATTTTATTGAAATTTTATTTTTTACAGAATAAATCTAAATTAAGACTGGACTAAAGGATAAACAAAGTAAAGCTAAGTCTACTAAAGTACTACAAAGTACAATGATGAATTGTCTCAATATACGGCTTTTTTTATATATTTTTGTATATATATATTATTTATAATAATATTTATAGGAAGTGAAAACTCCGTTTTACGATTTGTTTTGTAGAGATCTAATTTCTCCTATCCATTTTTTATTCCTAGTTGCAAGTTAACACGACATAATAGATCGGTGACCGGACATTTAGAGAAAAGAGGGCGGGAGATTCTCAATCATGGAAAAAATCGATAGAGAAAAAGCCGGCTATCGGAATCGAACCGATGACCATCGCATTACAAATGCGATGCTCTAACCTCTGAGCTAAGCGGGCTCACCTAATAGAAATAATAAATAAAATTATATTCTAGTAAAAAAATTACTAATTAGAATTTTAAATTTATTACTTATTATTATTTCTATATATTTTTTTTTAGCTTTTGTATTTTATTTCGATTATTTATATTAATTAATTTCGATTATTATAAATAATCGAAATAAAATGAATAATAAGGAAGTAAGCTAATACGTAAGATTTCCCATATTTTTAATGATAATTTAAAATTTTTTAGTCTCGTAAAAAAAAAAAGAATTCTTTTTAGAGCAGTTCTAACAAATTATGCTAATTACTAATTATAGGATTTATATAATTACATAATTCTAAATTCTAGCTGATCGATCCTAAGAAAACGATAAGTATAAATATAAAGATACAATCCAAATTATACTGAGACATTCCTCAAGTTTCATTCGCAAAAGGAGTAGATAAGACGAAAAAAAAAAAGAGTGAATATCGACCGTTCTAGTATTCTAAATCTTGCTGTAAAAATAAAGGGGGGGAGATACATTCATATATATGTGGGATCCACCTATCATATTGAATTGCAGATATATAAATGATAGAATCATTTCTGATTTAAATATGGTTCATCAAATCAAATACCATAGAGATGAAATGGCGGAAAATGGTGAAAAAAGCGGCATACACTTTTCGATATAGGAATCATTATCTAATGAATTCAACGGTTCCAAGATAAATAAAATAGGTGAATGGAATTACAACTAGATCCTAGTCTCAAAACAAAAGGGGATATGGCGAAATTGGTAGACGCTACGGACTTGATTGGATTGAGCCTTGGCATGGAAACCTGCTAAGTGGTAACTTCCAAATTCAGAGAAACCCTGGAAAAAAAGGGGGGCAATCCTGAGCCAAATCTTTATTTTGAGAAATCAAGGGTTTAGGTTTAGTTTCTAAAATAAAACTAGAATAAAAAAAGATAGGTGCAGAGACTCAATGGAAGCTGTTCTAACGAATGGAGTT